TTATATTATAATGTATAATAGTATTGATATTCTAATCTACTTGAATATTGAATACCAGAAAACTATATGAATGTTGTATTTATTAACGTGCGGATATACCTAATCTATATTTCCGTCTTCTCTCTTTTTTTATTGCCCTCCTGTCCTGTCGTCAGTTGACAGTATGACTTAGGACTCAATATAATTTGAGCGGCCAAATCATATTTTGGTAAAGCACCTCGAATCCACTGCAGAGTAAAGGATCTTGGATCCAACGCAGAACCCTTTATGAATGAGAGAGATAAAGACGAGAAAGACCAATGAAATCAAGTTTTAAGGTTGTAAGTTTAATGGTGAAGTTTGATTACCATTACCAGAATAGTTAACGAGTTTTTCGGTTTGATTCGTCTCCTATTCATCTCCTAAAGGTGGCCCGAGTTTATATTAAGTTAAATTTGAGTTATATTAAGTTAAGGTGGCCATAGGCCTTATTACCTATTGTATTTTTCTTATTACCTATTTTGGTTTATTACCTATTGTATTTCTAGTGCTTTTTGATTTCCTAAAGGTGGCCGCCCCCGGGACCTATTATTTCTAGTTGATTTATGAATCAAGGTGGCCATAGGCCCCTATGGTCCAGTGGTTACGACCTCTCTCTTTCACGGAGAAAACGAGGGTTCAAGTCCCTCTGGGGGTATACCAAGACTCAAGACTATAGGAGTGGGATTTTCTATCAAGTGATCCATATTTGTCAAGTCCTTCTATTAGTCTACTCAGTGGGACTTTGGATTTTATATCAAGTGATATGTATTTGTCAAGCCTGCCTGGGAGACGAAAGGAAGTTTATTATGGAACGTCTAAAATGAATTAGGCGTTGGGTCGATGCCCGAGTGGTTAATGGGGACGGACTGTAAATTCGTTGACAATATGTCTACGCTGGTTCAAATCCAGCTCGGCCCAACAATTCGCCAATCTACTATCAGATGGTAGAACCCTCTTGTTCTTACGAAATACCTGATACGAGAGAATAAAAAAGAATCCAAATTTTCTGCTAGATCTCTTCTTATTTCCCTGGGATTGTAGTTCAATAGGCAAGAGCACCGCCCTGTCAAGGCGGATGTTGCGGGTTCGAGCCCCGTCAGTCCCGACGGATACAATAAGTACATCAATTCGCCTCTCCGTTTTCTGTGAAAGAAGGGACAGAGAGTATAATTGAATTCCGAAGGGGTTTCCCCTCTTTTTTTCAGGATTCTGTCGAAGAAATAACAAACCCTAAACTAAAATGAAAATAACTAAAATAGTGAAGTTGATAGAATATTCCATCTTTTCTCCTGCGACTCATCTTTCTCATACTTTTTTTCTTCCAAAGAAAATTAGATCATTAAAATTTAGAACCTAATTCCTCTCTTTTTCCACTTCGCTTGTTTGGGGTTTTGTAGTTAATGGAAATGGGTGGGTGATTAGATGATACTTCATTTGATGGTTTTACAAGGAAGACCTAAGGTAGTTTATAGAAAAGAAAGAACAGAAAATAAATAAAGTAAAGGAATTTTTGATTGGTCCGGGAATCCAATCTTGGATTTGGTATGGATAAAAGATCTTCGTATGTTATACTATTCAATTCTCGACGACGAATTAATTTAATAGCTCAGATATTGTTATTCATGATATTGATCCGATTCAAGATCATCGATAGGTAATGCATTCATTGAATTGACAGGCGAAAGATTTATCATCTCTATGGGATTAAATCCCGAGTTATTGTGAAATAAAAAAACGATGAGATTATGGAAGTAAATATTCTTGCATTTATTGCTACTGCACTGTTCATTTTAGTTCCTACTGCCTTTCTACTTATAATTTACGTAAAAACAGTAAGTCAAAATGATTAATTATAATTACTTTAAATGAAACTTGACTTCTGAATTCTTATCAATAGTTGAAGAAATCAAATGAAAAGTATTCTATTTTTGCGTCTTAAATGAAATCAACGGGCTATAATCGTCGGTATTCTATGAGATCCGAGAGTATGGTAAGTAAGAAAGAATTTTCTTTCTTACTTACCATACTCTCTAGTAGTGTTATAGTAGCATATAAAGTTGTACTTGACTTTCTAATAAAGTTGGTCTACTATATTCGCTTCTATCTTCAATATATGTAGTTATTAATCCATATATGGAATTGACGTAGGACCCAATTCTATTTCTTTGATACATCTATTTATTCCGATGAATCTGAAATACTTGTTTTACTGTTATAGAATACATTTCTCCACTAGAATCCAATGGAATTTGGAAATGAAGATCTTTTTATTTGAAAATGATTTCAATTCAAATCAAAAATGCGTTGCAGAACGATCTATAAAACAATTGATACCCTTTCATTTCTCAACTAAATTAGGAGTGCTTCTAAAGTCCACTTCTTCCCCATACTACGAGTGAAAGGGAAAATGTAAAGACTACCATTAAAGCAGCCCAAGCGAGACTTACTATATCCATGTGAATTATGTCCCTTATCTCTATGATAGAATTATTCCATTATTGCTCACTAATAATAGTATAATGAATGGTTCAGAGTCAAAAAGGGATTCTGGCCGAACACTATTGATGAATCAATCAAATAAATCCATTCCGTACTCTTTCCTGATTGTCTCTCTAAAGGGTATATTATACTCTTGACAAGGGGTTTCAAAAAAAAATGATTTTTTTTTTTGCACTTTTTCTTTTCTATAAAAAAGGAAATTATCCATCTCAATCGAATAGTGATTGAATGCCTCAACACTCAGAGATTCTCGTGAGTCTATATATGTAGATTACAATATAGAAAGGGCTTCCCCCAACTAGGAGTTGAATTCTCTGCCGGCTATACAATGTAATTCAAGACCCAATCAGTAGACATTACATTAGTAGTAGAAGGGAATCGGGAAGTCTTGCTTCGACCATTATAATCTTTCTTTGAATTTTGGATTCAAGGATTTCCAATCTTTTACAAAATCCGCAGAACGGATGTTTAGAATCAACCAAGTGTCAACAGTCCCCTTATTCTGTTCTGCTGGGGAAAATTTGATTGAGTTATATCATCAGAACAGAATAAGAGATTTTGATTCGTTTGTTGATGAGGCGGCACCCGGATTTGAACTGGGGAAAAAGGATTTGCAGTCCCCCGCCTTACCACTCGGCCATGCCGCCAAAACGATATACAATAGGAGAAAAATTTCCCCTTTTGGGTTGGATTACTAAACTTTAGTTTATTGTACTTGCATCCCTTTTTTAATCCTTTTTCGAAATTTATAAAAATTATAAAAGAAACCCCTTTTCCTCTTTTGATTGTATTTGATCTACCCCTTCGATTGATTGTATAGTATCTCAAAACACACAATGCCAAAAAACTTCCACTCACTTTTCTATTGAAAAATCAGATGTATATTTTCACTCAAAAAAACCGAAATTTATGACAAATTGGAATCATCAACTATTTGTTGACTGAGAATTCATGAACGATTCTTGGATTTGAATCTCAAATTTGGTTTGACTAATGACATAAGAAAATACAAATTGATACATACTTAATTGATTCTTTTGAATCAAAAATCCTTCTCAATTTCCATTATAACAAAAATTATAAATATATGTAAACCCCAGAACGGAAATTGTTACACAGATACCAAATTGGCTATTTAGAGTATCTTGCGTATAAATAAAGGGAATTTGTTGGAACAAAAAAAGGCCCGGCTGGGTATTGGCCGGGCCAGGCCAAAAGGGCACTTCGAACAAAATAAAAGCAAGAAGGTCTTCTTTATTTATCTTTCTATTTGGATCTTTCGAGCATCTAAATGGAATTGCTAATTATATAATAACGATAAAGAATGTGAAAGAAATACTTTATTTAATCCTTACTTGATGTGTAATGTAACATAGTAATTATCTTTTTCAATTGGGAGAGATGGCTGAGTGGACGAAAGCGGCGGATTGCTAATCCGTTGTACGAGTTATTCGTACCGAGGGTTCGAATCCCTCTCTTTCCGTTTCCGTTGATGACTTTCTATTTTTTTCTTTCAAATTTCGCAAACCCCCTTTTATTTTTTTCCTAGTTAAACGTGTGGAATAGCTAAAATAAAATAAGATTTTATTTTATTCTTCACGTCCAGGATTACGTCCTGGATCATTGGATAGGAATCCAAAGATGAAGAGAGAAACAAAGAATATTACTACTGTGTAAACGAAAAGTTTGAGAGTAAGCATTACACAACCTCCAAGATCATTTTTTGAAAAAGAAAAACGAGAAAAGATAATAGATCCTCCATTTTTATATCACATATCCTATTTTGACACCATGAATTATAGAAATAGAAAAGAATGTTCAGAAATTCAAATGAAGTTGAAATTTGTAATGTAATAAGAGTCTTTGATTACCACAAATCACTTTCATACCCACAATTAAATATTGTAAGCGATCCTAAGCTAATGCTAATCTAATAAGGTATTTCGCCGGAAAAAGGATTAAAACAGCGAAATGGGGCGAGCCGGATTTCTCGCGGCTATCCGAGAATTTCAATGTTTGAATCGAAGGTTCATACTGTCAGACTTATTTGATCTTATCAATTGTTATAATTTTTCTCGAATAAATCATGAATTTTCTAGAATACTATTAAAGATCTTATCGAAAACTTACAGCAGCTTGCCAAACAAAGGCTAAAAGAAAAAAGAACAGGGGTATGACTGGCATAACATCTACGATTGGATTCAAAAAAGCATAGGCTTCGGGCAATTTGGCGAAGAAAAGACTACTCGGATAAAGGGCAGAATTAAGACAGATCAAACTAAAGATATTAAGCATAACAGACATTTTTTTTCGTCGAGATAATTGCATTTTGATTGAGTTATTGATATAAGGAAAAATGAAGAAAGTGAGGTAGACAAAAAAATCCTTCTTTTTCCGCTCAATCAAAAATCCTCCAATTCTCAAAGGAGAATAGAAGAAATCATACTTTCATACAATATCTTAATTGAATTATATGTAATGATCAATAAATTCAGTTGAATTCTAGATATACACATGTCAAAATCCTAGCAACGAATCTATAATAAATTCTATAAAGAATAAAGATTTTCTATAGATAGTTGGACTGGAATTGACGAACACTTAATACCAATATTATTCTTTATTAGTATTAGTGTCCTATAAAAATAGAAATGGGGCGTAGCCAAGCGGTAAGGCAACGGGTTTTGGTCCCGCTATTCGGAGGTTCGAATCCTTCCGTCCCAGAGCATATACCTTGTATCCGAATACTGCTTTTTTGTTCAACAAGGTTCTGTTTCAAGGTCTAATCTTGGTATAGAATATTATTATTATTCCTCTTTCTTTTTTTTATTTTTAATAATTCTTTTTGGAATCGTATCTGAGTTTTTCACAAACTGAACTAAATCGAGTTCAAATGAGATACAAAAGTAACTGAACCCTTTTGTGATCCATATAAAGATAAGATAGGACATAGATCACAGTTGCAGAAAGATTACTTAACCTCAGGTTAAACAAAATAGGAAAATACATATAAAAGAGGAAGTGCTTAGCCTATAAGTATTTTATCCTATTTCAGTGATAATAGTCTTTCTATTTTTGTAAAAAAGAATTTGCATCCCTAAAATATTAAAATTTAAATATTTAACAATGATATTTCTTTTTCTTGTTCGATCTATTTAGTTTATTTGCTTTACATCATTGACAATTCCATTCGAAAAGAAACAGAGATTTTTCTTTCTTATGATAATCAAATGGAGTCTTTACTGTAAAACTTGACTCAAATAATGATGTAGAAGTAAGAAACTTTTTCAAGTATCAAGATTTGTAATGATTCCTTATGGATTGAATCTTTGGGAAGTTTTGGGAAGTTGCAATGGGTCGGTCTATCTTATTGAGTCACTTGAAGAGGCAGAGTCAAATATAATTTATTTATTTGTGTGATTTATGTTAGTTATGTTATTTCTATATTTAGATTGCTGGATATTTCTGTTAAATATTTTTTTGAGATATAGATTTATATAAAAATGTTCCATTCATACAAAAAGGCCAGGGGTAGATAAGAAAAAATATAAATGACTATGTCTCTGTACCGACTGAACCAATGACTATTCATGATTCCATAATTGAATCAATTCCATACTGGTTCCAAATTAGAGGAATGTTATGGTAAAACTTCGTTTAAAACGATGTGGTAGAAAGCAACGTGCGACTTGAAGGACACGATCCGGTGTGGATTCTTATTCTTACATCCACCATTTTATATAGGAATGAAGGTGCTCTTGGCTCGACGTCTTTTTTCTATTCTACTAGAACCCTTCTTTTTTTTATTGGGTTGTAATGTAAATAGTTCGTGACGGAGCTCGAGTAGAAAGTATTGATTAATTTCTCAGGGGCAAGGATCTAGGGTTAATGCCAATCAATAAATTGGAACAACTTCGTAAGTATATCTTCGATATAGAAATCGAAAGGATCCGATTCGAACAAATTTTCAATTCAAAAAAATTTGTTGGAACGGCTAAAACTTTTTCGATCCACAGTGTATCGCGCACGAATCATACCGTCGGTATGATTCTTTGATAGAAAGAAATCACAAAAGGGGTATGTTGCTACCATTTTGATTAAGAAGCACCGAAGTAATGTCTAAACCCAATGATTTAAAACCAAGATAAAGGATCCCAGAACAAGGAAAGACCACTTCAATTGTCTCGCGGATCCGAATAAAGAATCCAAATAGATTTTAAACGAGACAAAAAAGGGGGGTTAAAGACCACTCAATAAAAAAATATCTTATAGATTTTTATTTAAGATATTTGAGAATTATTGAACTTGAGTTATGAGTACAAATGATTTTTTATTTTTCAGGAAGGAAGCTAAATACAAATGACTATGCGTTAAATTATAGACTAATTTATTTTACGGACTCCTTTCCTATTTATTTTATTCTAATTTTATCCAGAGACAAAACTTCGAATCATTTTTTCTCGAGCCGTACGAGGAGAAAACTTCCTATACGGTTCTAGGGGGGGTTGTTTTTCATCTACATCTATCCCGATGAGCCGTCTATCGAATCGTTGCAATTGATGTTCGATCCCGAAGAGAAGGAAGAGATCTTCGGAAAGTGGGTTTTTATGATCCGATCAAGAATCAAACTTATTTAAACGTTCCCGCTATTCTCTATTTCCTTGAAAAAGGCGCTCAGCCTACAGGAACTGTTCAGGATATTTTAAAAAAGGCAGAGGTTTTTAAGGAACTTTGCCCTAATCAAACGAAATTCAATTAAATTAAGGAAAGAAAAACTAAGGGTAGGATAGTGATTTCTATATTATTTTGGATATCTTTTCTATACTATGTTTTTTTATTTCCTTCTTTTCTTGCTCTATTCGTATCTATTTATCATTGCTTTTATAGAATCTTTTTCTAAGGAAAACTTTATTTGATTGATCCTCACAAAATAGAAAAGTCTGGCATTACCTGCAATCGGGTGGTTTTAATTCGAACTCT